TACAAATCACTACCCCCTTTTTTGTATTTCCTTAATTTATTTCCTTAATTGAATTACGTAGGACGAAGTTCCTTAAAAACCTCTGCCTTCTTTAAAATATCCTGAACAGTTTCTGTAGGTTGAGCCCCTTTTTCAAGGAAATATAAAATAGCAGGAACATTTAAATAAGTTTGATTCTTTATCGGATCGTAAAAACCTACTTTCTGAAGATCTTTTCCTTCTCTTCGGGATCGAACATCAATTGCAACGATTCGATAGACGGCTCATTGGGATAGATATAGATGAACAACACCCCCCCTAGAAACGTATAGGAAGCTTTCTCCTCGTACGGCTCGAGAAAAATGATTGATTTGTCTCTCTATGGAATTCTATCTAAGAAATGATAACTGGATCCATAAAATGATCAAAGTAATTAAAGATGTAAGTCGTTTTTTCTTCGTTCTTCCTTAAAATGAAAAAGAAATCATTCGTATTCTCATAACTCAAGTTGGATAACTTTCCAATAGTTCAAAGGAAAATCTTTCGACAATTTCATTTATTGAGCGGTCTTTCCTCCTTTTTTGTTTGTCTCGTTTAAAATTGGATTCTTCAGTCTGATCCAGTTATTAAGACAATAAAAAAGGTGTTTCCTTGTTCTGGGATCCTTGATCTTTGTTTTATTTTAAATCATTGGGTTTAAACATTACTTCGGTGCTTTTTAATCCTTTCAAAATGGCAGCAACATACCCTTTTTGCGATTTCTATGAAAAAATCCTACAAGATGGTGGATTCCCTCGTGAAACACTTTGGATCGAAAAAGTTTGATCAATTCCAATAAATTTTTGCATTTGAAACTTGATCGAATTGGATTCTTTCGATTTCCATACCTAAAATATATTTACGAAGTTGTTTCAATTTTTTTTATTGATTGGCATTAACCCTAGACCCTTGCCCCGAGAAAGAAATTAATACTTTCTACTCGAGCTCCATCATGGACTATTTACATTCCAAGACAACAAAAAACGAGGGGTTCTAGTGAAACAGAACCAATGATGTCGAGCTAAGAGCACCTTCATTCCTACAAAAAATGGTGGATGTACAAATCCACAACGGATCGTGTCCTTCAAGTCGCACGTTGCTTTCTACCACATCGTTTCAAACGAAGTTTTACCATCACATTCCTCTAAGAACCGGTATGGAATTGATTCAATTATGGAATCATGAATAGTCGTTGGTTGGGATGATGTATATCCGCCATAATGTATAGTATTCTCTATATCTATAGTCTAGTCATTGATTGGGATGATCCTTATCTCCAGTAATGTATAGTCTCTAGATGTAATTAATACTATAAATAGAGGTGGAGTAAGCTTTTTCTCAAAAACTTTTCTATAATAATATAGAGATGGAGAAAGATTTCGACAAAGAACTCTTAGGAAAAACTCATTCCTAATATTTATAAGTATCAATTTATATTTTCCACTGGGTATAACTGTTACTTTATATTTATAGAACCCTATTATTAGGTCGAAATATTTTATTTCATCTTCATAGAACATATAATTATTACTCAGTTGATAAAGTTAATTTTAGATAGAACATTATTATTATATAACATTATTATGAATTTGTCTACCATTATTAACATTATAATATTTATTAATAAATATATATATATATATATATTTATATAAATAATTAAATAATAATTAATAATCAATAAGACGAATAAACGAATTCTTTTTGATTCTGCATCTTCACGTGACTTAATAGGAGAGAAAGATTCAGCTTCTAAGGAATGATTAAAACTATTTATCTTTCGAAATTTATTCGAAATGTCGAAAGTTCCCCTTTCGACATCATTATTCCAAGAAAATTTGATAGTTAAAAATAACTTTTAATCAGCTTAGGAAAAAAGATAAGTCCTTTTTTCATCTGATTGAGAAAATCCAAAGAATGGGGAGGGTTTCGTATCTATCAATTCAATCAAATACACTGAGCAATTGTCACCGTTTAGAGATATTGAAACGAACGCCTTCCCATTACTGATTAACTCCTATCTACCCCATTCTATGGGACTGATGCAGCATAAATAAAAAGAAGGGGGTGTCCTAGTCTTTTTTATTTTTACGAAATGCAAGCTGTCTAGGCACAAAGCCAAAAAAGTCCAGATTAAGTCCAGTTTTTGCTCTTTTTTTTCTATTTTAGCCTACCTCATTGATTAAGAATTAAGAGACTTAGTGAATTTAATTATTACCAAAAACCTCCTCTTGGCGAAAAGTCAAGAAATCGACAAAAATGAAAATGGAATCTAATTAGGCTAATTTAGGGGGTAGAGAATACGCGATAGGGAATATGGATTCTTTCGCATCTCGATTCAGTTTTTGAAAAAAAAACGATTCATCGAAGAAAAAAATCAGAAACAACAATCACATTCCAGCTAACATTTCAATTTTAAACAGAACTAGAACATTGTTAAAAAAGCAATCTATATTGTCAGAGAATATATATGTTCTGGGAC